TGTTTAATTATAAGAATATAAACTTATCAAAATTAATCAATCCTATGCCAGGAACCAGATTTGAACTGGTGACACGAGGATTTTCAGTCCTCTGCTCTACCAACTGAGCTATCCCGGCCATTGCCGAAGTATCATCCTCATTTTACTAGATGACTTAGGCCTATGTCAATTAAAAGAAACTCAAAAATAAAAAAGTAGTAAATAAAAAAAGTTTTATACCGGGAATTTCTTGGATCTTCGAAAAGAAGACTTTCTAAGTTTTAAAATGAAAAATTAATTATATAGATTCTAAATCATTCAAATCGATTTTTTTCTCATTTGTACGTGTATGATATATGCCACAAGACTTGTCTATAATAAGAAAAGAAATTATAGTTTGTAAAGGCTTAGGATGAATGAAAAAAGATAATGAATTCTTGAATAACTAAAAAAAGGTAAGGCGTCAAACATACTTTTTGGGGGAGTAGAGTTGGGGATAGAGGGACTTGAACCCTCACGATTTTAAAAGTCAACGGATTTTCATCTTACTATAAATTTCATTGTTGTCAGTATTGACATGTAGAATGGGACTCTATCTTTATTCTCGTCCGATTAATAAGTTCCACCAAGGATCTATCAGACTATGAAGTGAATCATTTGATCAATGAATATTCGATTTTTTCTTAAACTTCGAATTGATTCACAACATTTCTATTTTTTTTTATAAAAAAAATAGAAATTGAGATTCAGGTCGTCATTTTTGAGATCGTTTTGTGTTACCTATATTTAGACAAAATAGGTTTTTATCCTTCATCCTTTTTTATTTGAAGTTTGGATCGAAGGATTCCTTTATCAACACAAGTTAGTGAACTCCATTTGTTAGAACAGCTTCCATTGAGTCTCTGCACCTATCCCTTTTTTCTCGCTTTCTAAACTCAGGTTTGTTCGCGTAAACCAGGATTTGGCTCAGGATTGCCCATTGTTAATTCCAGGGTTTCTCTGAATTTGAAAGTTATCACTTAGTAGGTTTCCATACCAAGGCTCAATCCAATTAAGTCCGTAGCGTCTACCGATTCCGCCATATCCCCTTTTTGCTTTGAGATTAGGATCTCATTATTATGTCTTTCCGCTTTTTCTTATGCCGAAACTTCGGAATTCATTACATATAGATACTTTTTTTTTATTTCTTTGGTATCTTCTTTCTTTTTTTTTTTTTAGCCCAATCCACATTGATTTAGTCTAATCAACTAAGATTCTATCATTTTTGTATTTGCAATTCAATAAGGTTATATATTACATAACATATATATGTTATTCCTTTTCTCATCTTTGTCTTAAATTTTAAGAAATAGTCGAACGGTCGATTCTTTTTTTTTTTTTTTTTACTTCCATGAAAAGAAATTTATGATTATTATTGAAACTTAGAATTCTACAATGTGCGGCGGAAAAAGATTATAAGTCTACTTCGTAGATTTTAAATTATAATAATTATAAAAAAATCTATTCGAATATTCATTTCGAATAATTCTATATTATTAGAAAAAAAAGTCTAAAATAATAGCATGAGGTTAGAACAAAAAAACAATAATTTCAAATCAGATATCATTTAACTAAAAAAAATATTTCTGATCTAATTAAGATTTTCTTGTTTATAAACTAATGAAATCAAAATTATAAAGTCGATATATTGCTATATTCTATTAATTAAGGTTATGTTTTATTTATTTATTTAATGATAGTCACTATTTATTTGAGCTATATTTTGTTCTAGAATATATAGAATATGATTAATTAATTCTAAATAGATAAGGAAAAATATGAATAGAATAGTTAATTGATACGATATAGTAGTTTAGTGAATTTGTATGCACGCGCTTTTTTATTTGAGCCCGCTTAGCTCAGAGGTTAGAGCATCGCATTTGTAATGCGATGGTCATCGGTTCGATTCCGATAGCCGGCTTTTCCATATTTTTTCGTTTTTTTACATTATTTTTAATCTACTTTCAAAATCAAAGAAGATTGAAAAAACTTATTTCACCTTTTCCCAGAGTTACCAATCCATTTATATTATGTCATATAAACTTCCATATAGGAATATATATTGGGTAAAAGGATTAGATCTTTGCAAAATAAATCAAGAAAATAAAGGAAAATTTTTATGATTTATTTTATTTATATATATTGTATACAAAAAAAAATCTGTATATTGAGAGAATATATCTTATTACTCTTTGTATTCCAATAGTTTATTGGAGTGGATTTCACGTCATTTATCATTATCATTTAGTTCAGTTTTAATTTTGTTTAGTTTTGTACAATTTAAATAAAAAAAGGAGTCTTTATGTCACGTTACCGAGGGCCTCGTTTTAAAAAAATACGCCGTCTGGGGGCTTTACCGGGACTAACTAGTAAAAGGCCTAGGGCAGGAAGCGATCTTAGAAACCAATCGCGCTCCGGAAAAAAATCTCAATATCGTATTCGTTTAGAAGAAAAACAAAAATTGCGTTTTCATTATGGTCTTACAGAACGCCAATTACTTAAATATGTTCGTATCGCCGGAAAAGCCAAGGGGTCAACAGGTCAAGTTTTACTACAATTACTTGAAATGCGTTTGGATAACATCCTTTTTCGATTGGGTATGGCTTTGACTATTCCTCAAGCACGCCAATTAGTTAACCATGGACATATTTTAGTTAATGGTCATATAGTTGATATACCAAGTTATCGCTGCAAACCCCGAGATATTATTACAGTGAAGGATGAACAAAACTCTAGAACTTTGGTTCAAAATCTTCTTGATTCATCTGCCCCCGAGGAATTGCCAAACCATCTGACTCTTCACACATTCCAATATGAAGGGTTAGTCAATCAAATAATAGATAGGAAATGCGTCGGTTTGAAAATAAATGAATTGCTTGTCGTAGAATATTACTCTCGACAGACTTAATAAACTAAAAAAAAATAATTCGGACAACTCCCCTTCGCCCTCCTTTTTGATTAAAAATAAAAAGGCACAAGGTAAGGGATTTTGTCGGGGAATCTTTTTCCTATTCATGTATAATAGATTGGTAGGGATATTTGGATCCCTTGTTTGCTCTTCCCAGCATATTCCATATCAAAGAAATTAGGAATAGAGAATCTATTTAAAAATCAAATAAAATATAGGTAAATTATATATATATTCTTTTTTTTTTTTTTACATTGTGGTCAATCACGTAAGATTGGTGAATTAGTTGAAAGTACGGAAAGAGAGGGATTCGAACCCTCGGTAAACAAAAGCCTACATAACAGTTCCAATGTTACGCCTTCAACCACTCGGCCATCTCTCCGACACCAGGATTATGACTGAGTACCTGGGTGAATAGCGAGTTATTCATCGTTTTTTAGATTATGGTTAATAGATACCTTTTTTGACCGGAAAAATTGTAAGTAGATAGAAGGTTTTTTATTTTAATGAGTCCGCTTTTATGTTAGTTCGTACTATACAATTCCTTTGTTTGTGAGAAAATTTTCTCACAAAAGAAAAGGTAAAGGAAATAAAAAGAGTTATAGAATGGATTACTACCTATGCCAAGATCGCGTATAAATGGAAATTTTATTGATAAAACCTTTACAATTGTAGCCGATATCTTATTACGAGTCATTCCGACAACTTCCGGAGAAAAGGAGGCATTTACTTATTACAGAGATGGTGCGATTTGATTATCATTATTTTTTTTTCTTGCCGATTTGGAATAGAAAGAAAAACGAGTATTGAAAAAAATCTACGCTTTTGAAGGTGAAGTTTATAATATAAAAAAAGCAATCCCTTCTGTCATGTATCCACGATTAATGCAGCCTTAGATGCTTCAACTGTGAATTCTAGTATTGAGCAAAAGGTTTTTACCTATGGTTCCCGTATTACAGATCAATCCTACTACACTAATACAATATACGAATAGGAGGCATAGGGTAAGAAGCACTACGCCGAGAAATCAACAACACGAAAACTTTCTTCAAAATGATTCCTTTTCTTTCTTCTTCTTCTTTGGGATTGGGACTAATTAAAATGGTTGGAACAATAAACATCCATCTCGTTCGTACTTTGGATACCCGTATAACCATTGAAGACTGTTGAAGTGGCTAATTCCTGGAAATTTAGGGGCGTTGAGAACAAAGAAATTTTTAGAGTTTACTTTTTTATTTTTATCTAGCATGAACCCACTTGGTAGTAAGAAAAGATCTTTTGCAAGAAGGTTGGCTAGGTATTTCTTGTAAAAACATTAGCCCCGCTTAGTTCATAATGACATCAAATTTTTCCATATATTATTTTCATTATGCACCTAAAGGAGGAGCCGTATGAGATGAAAATCTCACATACGGTTCTGAAACGGAGCATTCGTTAAAGCGAATGACGACCGTAACGGATGTCGGCTCAATCTGAAGGAAATTATGCGGAAGCATTACAGAATTATTATGAAGCTATGCGCCTAGAAATTGACCCCTATGATCGAAGTTATATACTCTATAATATAGGCCTTATCCACACAAGTAATGGGGAACATACCAAAGCTTTAGAATATTATTTTCGGGCATTAGAACGAAACCCCTTTTTACCACAAGCTTTTAATAATATGGCTGTGATCTGTCATTACGTGCGACTATCTCCACTATAGAAAAAAAAGAACGAACAGCTAGTCAATTAAATACTAGAAACACAAAAAAGGGCTTTCTACATAAGCATCGTACAAAACGATTTTTTATCAGCTGTAGCAAATAAATAAACTTCATAGATCAAATATGAAGTGAAGACTGGATATGCCTAAATACTTTCTTTCTATGGATAAAAAAAGATTTAATTGATAGAGGAAGCACCGTAAAGATCAATTGGAAAGGTTTTGGACCGATACAACAAGAGCTGTTTATTTATATCATAATATGAGATATATCATAATATGAGATAAATCTTCGGAATCTACTTATGTAATAGAGTAGATCACCTAAGGTATTGAGCAGCGGTGTAGCATCAGATCCTAAAGACA